TATATGAAATGGGTGGAGTAACCGAAAATATAGCTAAAAGGGCTATTTTAATAGCAGCATCCAAAATGCCTATACGCACTCAATTTATTATTTCGGGATAAAAATGTAGAACGTACAGAAATGAGTCTTGGGGATGAAATAAAACCACCTATTTTTTTAGACTTAGACAAACAATATTTCTTTTATTTTCTTCATCCTTTGCATTGGAAGAATAGATTCAAAAATTTATATGATTCAACCTCAGACCTATTTAAATGTAGCGGATAACAGTGGGGCTCGAAAATTGATGTGTATTCGAATCATAGGAGCTAGTAATCGCCGATATGCTCATATTGGTGACGTTATTGTTGCTGTGATCAAAGAAGCCGTACCAAATATGCCCCTAGAAAAATCAGAAGTAGTAAGGGCTGTAATTGTTCGTACCTGTAAAGAACTTAAACGTGATAGCGGTATGATAATACGATATGATGACAATGCTGCAGTTGTGATTGATCAAGAAGGAAATCCAAAAGGAACTCGCATTTTTGGGGCAATCCCTCGCGAATTGAGACAATTAAATTTTACTAAAATAGTTTCATTAGCTCCCGAAGTATTATAAAAAAAAAGATCTGCATTTTTGGGGTATTTGAAGGGAAATAGATTAAGAACTAGATTAATTCGTAGCTTGTGTTTCGCGCATATACCTTGAAAAATTTATATTGATAAACCAATAAAAAAAAAAAAAAGAAAAACATGTTAATTATATCCAATTTTGGGACGCCAAAAGTTTTAGTTCATCATGGGTAGAGACACTATTTCTGAGATAATAACCTCTATACGAAATGCTGATATGGATAGAAAAAGAGTTGTTCGCATAGCATCTACTAATATTACCGAAAATATTGTTAAAATCCTGTTCCGAGAAGGTTTTATCGAAAACGTCAGAAAACATCGAGAAAAAAACCAAAATTTTTTGGTTTTAACCCTGCGACATAGCAGGAATAGGAAAAGACCCTATAGAAATTTGTTAAATTTAAAACGGATCAGCCGGCCCGGTCTACGAATCTATTCTAACTCTCAACGAATTCCTAGAATTTTAGGTGGAATGGGAATTGTAATTCTTTCCACTTCTCGGGGTATAATGACAGATCGGGAGGCTCGACTAGAAGGAATCGGCGGAGAAATTTTATGTTATATATGGTAATCCATTTAATATCCAAATGAAATCCGAACCCTCTTCCTATTTGAGAAAAAGAAAGGGGGATGAGTTGTCTAATATCGTTTCTCCTCCATTAGTTGATACCTCAAGGGGGCTTTACCTGGAATGAAAGAACAAAAATGGATTCATGAAGGTTTAATTACGGAATCGCTTCCCAATGGCATGTTCCGGGTTCGGTTAGATAATGAGGATCTGATTCTAGGTTATGTTTCGGGAAAGATCCGACGTAGTTTTATACGGATACTACCTGGAGATAAAGTAAAAATTGAAGTAAGTCGTTATGACTCAACCAGAGGACGTATAATTTATCGACTCCGAAACAAGGATTCGAAAGATTAGGTTATTTTTATTCAATATGATTCGAGATTAAAAATTTCAAGAAATTTATTTTCTACCAAGAAGTAGATTCAGAATTAAGATAAGGAATGACAAATATGAAAATAAGAGCTTCCGTTCGTAAAATTTGTGAAAAATGTCGTCTAATCCGTAGACGGGGGCGCATTAGAGTAATTTGTTCCAACCCGAGACATAAACAAAGACAAGGATAAAGGGATAATCAGACTCACTAAAGGGCTCAGCGTACAAATAAAGAATGTGTTTTGACACGAAATGGATATATCCATATATTTCTGACTCATATTTATGAGATGATACAATATGGCAAAAGCTATACCAAGAACAGGTTTACGTAGAAATGTACGTATTGGTGCACGTAAAAGTGCACGTAAAATACCAAAGGGAGTTATTCATGTTCAAGCAAGTTTTAATAATACCATTGTCACAGTTACAGATGTACGAGGTCGGGTCGTTTCCTGGTCCTCGGCCGGCACTTGTGGATTCAATGGTACGAGAAGAGGAACACCCTTTGCCGCTCAAACTGCAGCAGCAAATGCTATTCGTACAGTAGTCGATCAAGGTATGCAACGAGCAGAAGTGATGATAAAAGGTCCCGGTCTCGGAAGAGACGCCGCATTACGAGCTATTCGTAGAAGTGGTATCCTATTAACTTTTGTACGGGATGTAACCCCTATGCCACATAATGGCTGTAGACCTCCGAAAAAAAGACGTGTGTAGAAATAAACAGTGAATGGATTTCAAGAGAAACAAGAGAAATAAATAATTCAATCAAAAAAATATTATTACTATGGTTCGAGAGAAAGTAACAGTATCTACTCGGACACTACAGTGGAAGTGTGTTGAATCAAGAACAGATAGTAAACGCCTTTATTATGGTCGATTTATTCTGGCTCCACTTATGAAAGGACAAGCCGACACAATAGGCATTGCGATGCGAAGAGCTTT